CCCCTTAACTATTGAAGTTGTTAATAGAACGAATCACACTTTTACCACTAAACTATACCCGCTACATATTCATTATTGGATATAAATGGGCCTTTTGTCCAACAAAGTAATTAGATGTAGTCAAGATAGTATCAGAATCATGAAAATTTCAGCATTAACACGTATTTTGTTCCACCGCGAGAAAACTTGAAAAAAAAAAGAATAGGTAAATAGCAAAAAGTTTAGTCAAATTTTAATAGTGTTTAATAGTGTACTAAAGTTATAAGTATTTTATTTTTTTAAACCTCTCCTAATTTGAACCATTAGATTTTCTGAATTTGGTTAAATTGGGCCTCAAACTTTCAAGCTTGTCCTTTGCTTTGAACAAGTAAATGATTTATAGTATCAGTATCATTTTAGAAATATGTGTGTGTTTTTTTTAGATTCTTTCTCTTATCAGATATATTTTTTTATTCTTAAATATCTTAAATAGAAAATTTATAAATTTAGGAAATTCATTAATGGAAAACAAATTCCATTCTAAATGAAAATTGAAGTTCAGTATTCTATTCATCTTAATAATTCCCTTAAGAAGTCTTAATATTAATAAGAAAGAAGTATTAAGAAAGAAAAAAAAAAATAAAGACGAAAAATCTTAGTACTATAAAAAATCTTAGTACTATATTAGTATATACTATATACTATAAAGACTCTTACTAGTACTAGTAAGAGTACTAGAACACTTTTCCTATTTTTTACTATTTTTACTATAAATATTAATAAATATTAATTTACTATAAAAATTAAAAAAGATTAAATATTCTAATTTAGACTCTAATTTACTAGAATATACTAAATATTATGAGAATATAAATAGAATCTCTAAGATTAAATTAGGATTAGTAAATATATAGAATATAAAATGAAAATATAAAAAAATATAAATATAATAAAAAATAGAATAAAATTCAAATAGAAAATATATTATATAGTCTAATATATAGAATAGATTAATTCTATTAATTATTAATTTAGATATAGTTTTAGATATAGTTAGATATAAATAATAGAGAATTTTGATAATTTTTTTTTCAATAATTTTTAAGATAATCTATCTATTAGAATCTTATCTAATTTCCAATAATTAGGAATGGCAATGAAAATTATTCTTCTCATTTCAATAACAATTTTGATTTGTCGGAACAAAAGAAGTACTGGCCCGGCCAGTACTTATACTTAACCAGGCCGGGGAAATGAAGTTTTTGTTTTGTACAAAATAAAAGAAGTAAGGTATTCTTTCTATTCGAGAAATCTTTTTTGAATCATTGAAGTAAAATCAAAATTGTTATCAATCTTGACTTCATGTGTTAAATTACATGATAAATTTCCAATTTGGAATGGGGAGAGATGGCTGAGTGGACTAAAGCGTCGGATTGCTAATCCGTTGTACGAATTATTCGTATCGAGGGTTCGAATCCCTCTCTCTCCGATCACTTGAGATTTTAGAATTGGAAGAATTTTCGATTATTCTTTATTTATGAATCTTTTATTTTTATCTTTATCTAACATCTATTCTATTTCTTTTCTTTATACATTTACCTATGAAAAAAGAAAGGAAAAAGTAAAAATGAATCTCATCTCTTTTTTTATTCTTTTTATTCTTCACGCCCAGGATTACGCCCCGGATCATTAGATAAGAATCCGAAGATGAATAGAGAAACAAAGAATATTACTACTGTGTAAACAAATAGTTTAAGAGTAAGCATTACAAATCTCCAAGATAAGATAAGATCATTTTTTTAAGGAAATAGATCACCTATTTTACGACACATACTATCGCTCTGAAGATGAAAAAAAAAGGAAGTTTTTTTGAAATTTATTTTTATAAATTTTTTTTTTCTAATGTAATAAGATTCATATTTTTTCGTTACCAAAAATTTATTGCCATATTCATATTCATATCTATAATTAAGTAATTTTATGGGGTATGGGATCTTAAAGGTTAGAACAAAAGAAAGAAGCTGGTTAGCTTTTTAAATAAAAGATAAAGTAAAGAAAAAATAAAGATCATCGCCCCCTTCCCTTATTCAATATTCAAATTCAATTTCAATATAAAATAGAAAATACCAGACTTTTTGAATCGAGGGTTCCTAATGTCCAGACTTATCTGAATCTTATTTATGATCTTATTGATTTTCAGAATAAAATTTCATCTTTTTTTTTATCAAATAAATTATGAATTGAATAGAGATTAGAGATTCAATTTTTATCGGAAACTTACAGCAGCTTGCCAAACAAAGGCTAAGAGAAAAAAGAGTACAGGGATAATTGGCATAACGTCTATAATTGGATTGAAAAAGGCATAAGCCTCGGGCAATTTGGCGAAGAAAAAACTACTCAAATAAAGGGTAGAATTAAGACAGATACAAATTAAACAAAAGATATTAAGCATAACAAATATTTTTTTCTTGTTCTTAAAGTTAAAGATTCAAATTAAATTGAAGAATAAATTATCAGATTGGATTGAGTTGTTTTTTCTGAGGGAAAATTGAAAATAAAAAAGGCAGATAAAAGAAAGAAATTCTTCTTTTTCTTTGACTTCTCCCCAATCAAGAATCCTTCCTTACATTATCCAATCAAATAAGAATACAAGGAATTCTATTTTTATAGAATATCTTAATTGAATTATAAGTAATGATCAATTAATCTTTTTGATTCTATATCTATTATTTCTATATCTATTATGTTGAATCCTAGCGGCAACATGTCCTATATTTCTTTAGGTTGGTTATTGACGAATAACCAATATTTATCTTAGTTTTTCTTAGACCAAAAATAAATGGGGCGTGGCCAAGCGGTAAGGCAGCGGGTTTTGGTCCCGTTACTCGGAGGTTCGAATCCTTCCGTCCCAGATCATTCGCATCAGAAACAAAAAATTCTTCTCGATTGAAATTGAAAATTGAATTCAACAATTCTTTGTTTTTTTATGATGGAGATGGATGCAAAAAGATCAGAATCCGAGGATTCTAATTTTATCTTTTATCTTACCTTACACGAGACTTTTTATACTTTAGAATAATGAAAACAAAGAAATTTTATTCTCAAACTATCTCTCTGTTTTAAATTAAATGAAAATCAGATTCAATTGGAGATGGTAAAAAAAAAAGTAAATCATAATATTCAAATCATAAAATCATATTTCATAAATATAAAATATAAAGAAAAAATGAGAAAATATGAATATATTAGGATCTATTTATATTCATACATAAATACATATAAATACATAATTATTACATAAGATTATTACATAAGAATAAGAATATATATTGTCTATTTGTATATTTTTATTATTAAGAATATCTTATTATTTCAGATTATCTTATTATTCTCTAATTAACTAGAATTGAATATTTATGAATATTTCAATGAAATATTTAGTTAAATAAAAATTTTTATCCATTCATGGGGATTTCTTTTTCATCTGAATGAAAGTAAAACCAAAGTTTAGGTTTATAATCTTTTTTATTTTAAGAAAAAGAATTTCTGATGGACAATCCTGAAAGATTTGTTGAAGATGTAAATAAGTTTTCTTAAAACTGATTTGTTTTTTTATGTGATATTATTCATATGATAAAATATTCATATGATAAAATAGGGGAGTAATTTTAAGTAAAATCCTTTCCGGGTATAGACTTAATCTATAAGTCTATAACTGTAGATTCTTATGTATCGGTTCAGCCAATGACTATTCATGATTCCATATTGAATCAATTGCATATGGTTCCAAATTAAAATAAAAATATAGGGATGTTATGGTAAAACTTCGTTTGAAACGATGTGGTAGAAAGCAACGTGCGACTTGAAGGACATGATTGGCTGTGGATTCTGACATCCACCATCTTCTATACGAATAAAGATGCTCTTGTCTCGACATGATTTGTTCTGCTAGGAACCTGATTTAATTTGTTTTGGGTTGCTAAATAAAGATACTAATGGTATATATAAGGTATAGCATATAATAAGGTATAGCATATAATGGAGCTCGAGCAAAAAGAATTGAAAGAATTGATTCTTTTATCGGGGTAATAATCTAGGGTTAGTGACAATCAATAAGTTAGATCAACTTTGTAAATATATCATCAATATCTAAATTATACATTATAGATACTAAATTATAGATAAATGAAGAGGTTCAAAATTAAATAATTTTGAAATGAAAAAAAAACAAATTTGTCGAAATTTTCAAACTTTTTTGATCAAGAGTGTATCACAAAGGAATAAAATGATTTTTCCCTTTTCCATAGAAAGAACAAAAAACAAAAGGTATGTTGCTGCCTTTTTGAAAAGGAGTAAAGATCACCGAAGTAATGTCTAAACCTAATGATTTCAAAAAGCGCAAAGCAAAGACAACAAATTCCGGAACAAGGAAACACTTTTTTAACTTGTCTCAACAATTGGATCAGAATGAGTAAAAAAAAATAGATCTGAAAATAGACAAAAAAAGAGGTTAGAGACAGCTCAATAAATTTTAAGGATTTCCTTTTGAACTCTTTTAAAAATACCCAACTTGAGTTAGGAGTCTAAATGAAATTTCTTTTTCTGTAAAGAAGGAAAAAAAAAAGGCTCAAATTTCAGTCTAATTCTTTATAGATCCATTTCTCTTTCTATTTCTATCTATTCTATCTATATAGATAGAAATAGAAAGAGAAATTCTATAAATTAGAATCATTTTTTCTTGAGCCGTATGAGGAGAAAACTTCCTATACGTTTCTAGGGGGGCATCTTTTATCTACATCTATCCCAATGAGCCATCTATCGAATCGTTGCAATTGATGTTCGATCCCGAAGAGAAGGAAGAGATCTTCAAAAAGTGGGTTTTTATGATCCGATAAAGAATCAAACTTATTCAAATGTTCCTGCTATCTTATATTTCCTTGAAAAAGGTGCTCAACCCACAGAAACTGTTTATGATATTTTAAGCAAGACAGAATTCTTTAAAGAATTTCGAATTTCTTTTGATAAAAAAAGAAAATAAAAACAAGAATCATGAAGAAAAAAGTATAGGATAAAGAGTACCTATCTTTGTTTAATTCTTTATTCAAATTTTTTCTTGTTCTATTCATACTTATTTTATTCTTCTTTTTCTTATTTTTGTGGAACCCCCCAACAAGGGGGGTAATCTTTCTTCTTGTATTTGTATTGTATCTTTTTTTTTGGTTAAATAAAGCCGCTATTTTTCTATCTATACCTTTTTCTTATTCCTTCTTTTTTTTCCACTCAAAGTTTGATTCTTTATGTTGTGCTAATCCAACACAAATTTCCATAGAATTTCTTGAATTTTGTTTTCTAAAAAGTCCATTCATATTGACAATGGCGTATCAAACAAATATAATTTGATCATATATAAATAGATCTTTTTATTCCCATTCCCTATTGGCTCTTTCCTTCATTTTAGTAAAATGGATGAGTTTGCTTAATTTTTTTTATTTCGATCATATCTACACTTCATATTGATCCGGGTTGCTAACTCAATGGTAGAGTACTCGGCTTTTAATTGCGACTATTATCTTTTACACATTTGGATGAAGAAATTCGTCTAGACTATTGGTATAGTTTATAAGACCGCGACTGATCCTGAAAGGTAATGAATGGAAAAAAGAGCATGTCGTAAAAAGAATAGAAAAATCTAAAAAAAAGAATATTAATATTAATAGAAAATATTAATAGAAAAAAAAAAAAGAAAAATTAGAGTACTCATAATATATATAGAACAAGAATTTTTCTTTTTAGAACATTTTTAATGTTCAGTAAAGTATTTTGGGTCTAGTGAATAAATGGATAGAGCCTTATGGCTCCAATTCGAGTAAGACAAAAAAGCAACGAGCTTCCCTTCTTAATTTGAATGATTACCCGATCAAATTACTAATTTTATACGTTAAAAATAGATTAGTGCCTGATGTGGGAAAAGAGTCTCTTGTGAGACCATTTATTCTTTTTTTTATTAATCCTAATTATTTTTTATTGTGGATTGTAGACGGATGTGTAGAAGAAAGAGTATAGTGATAAAAAATTCTTATTTCCAAAGTCAAAAGAGTGATTGGGTTGCGAAAATAAAAGATTTTTACCCTTTTTTCTTATTATTATTTTCTTTCTTTTATTATTATTCCTATATTACTAGTTATATTAACAAGTAAAAGAAAATAAAATTAGATAGAAAGGGAAAAGAAAAAGATCTGTAGATTGGGCTCTTTGTCTCCGGGGTATATATTCTTTATTTGTTCTTACTTTTCTATAATTCTAGAATTTTTTACTTATTAGATTATTCTTATGATTTTTAATCACAGTACAGTATAAAAGTTTAAAAAGTAGAAAAAGTCTATCTTATTTTAGATTTTTTAAAATAGAAAAAATCTAAAGTAAAAGTATAGACAGTGCATAGTATAATAGTATATATAATAGATAATAATACTAGAATAATACTAGACTATATTATTAATTATTAGAATTATCTTTTATAATAATTAGAAGAATAATATTCTTATTCTATTATTCTTTATTATTCTAATATTCTAATTTCTTCTAGTTAGAAGTTCTTAACTATTTTCTTATAAATAGTCTTTTACTATAAGAGAAAAAATAGACTATATACAACATACACACATACTCCGTTCTGACCATATTGCACTATGTATTATTTCATAACACAAGAAATGCCTCTCTTTTTTGGTTAAAGTAGAAATGTATTTAAATAGCATAATTACAAGGATATTTAGATTGAAAAAAGAGAGATTTTGGCAACAAAACTTCCTATATCCGCTACTCCTTCAGGAGTATATTTACTCACTTGCTCATTATCATAACTTCAATAGTTTGATTTTTTATGAACCTGTGGAAATTCTTGGTTATGACAATAAATCTAGTTTGGTACTTGTGAAACGTTTAATTACTCGAATGTATCAACAGAAATATTTGATTTCTTCGGTGAATGATTCTAACCAAAATGTATTTTCGCTGCACAAGAATTCTTTTTCTTATCATTTTTATTCTCAAATGGTATCAGAAGGTTTTGGAGTCATTCTGGAAATTTCATTCTCGTCGCGATTAGTATCTTCCCTTGAAGAAAAAATAATACCAAAATCTCAGAATTTACGATCTATTCATTCAATATTTCCCTTTTTAGAGGATAAATTATCACATTTAAATTATGTATCGGATCTACTAATACCCTATCCCATCCATCTGGAAATCTTGGTTCAAATCCTTCAATGCTGGATCAAAGATGTTCCTTCTTTGCATTTATTGCGATTTATTTTCCACGAATATCATAATTTGAATAGTCTCATTACTTCAAAAAAATCCATTTACGTCTTTTCAGAAATAAAGAAAAGATTCTTTTGGTTCCTACATAATTTTTATGTATATGAATGCGAATATATATTCCTGTTTCTTCGTAAACAGTCTTCTTATTTACGATCAATATCTTCTGGAGTCTTTCTTGAGCGAACACATTTTTATGGA